AAGAATACTAGACTGCGTCGAAACTTCAAACTCGTTAGCTTTAACCATGGTAATGTTCCAAAATTCTTGGTTGATAGAGAATCAAAGTAGATTTACCGCTGAATCGCGAAATGCTATGGTTCTTAACTCTTTTTTCGTTATTTAGTAAGAAGTAATTCGCCGGATCATGCACATTTTCCTAGTTATAACAAAAAAAGTGCAGTTGGTTGGATCCAATCTATTCTTTGAAATAAACAACTCGCACACACTCCCTTTCCAAAAAAAATCAATACACCTAGCACTGCACTTAGATTTATTAGATTTGTTGCTAAAATATCGGTATCAACCCCGAAACTTCCGGCGGATGTCCAGGAAATGAAGCAAAGAAAAGAATCGGTTATATTTTTCATATGATCGCATCTCCTCTATTATGGATAGACTAATTTTCTTTCTACGATTCCAAGTTTTTTTATTCGTTTTTGTATATGATAGTTTATTCTATAATCGAATTATTGAATATGAATATATTGACTTATTCTTTCTATTTTTATTCTTACTAATATTCATTATTAGTAAGAATAAAAAGATACTAAAAAAAAAAGACTATTCTATAGTTTGAATTGGTTAGTCAATTGAAAGATTCCCTATAAGAATGATACTTCTTAGAAGTAAATACTAGTTCTTCTGTAAATTGCAAAATACAGAGTTGTTTTCAACACTTTCTAAATAAAAAGGGGGGTCATTGGACTAAAGAAAGGGACGGAAGAAGGCAAATAAGTATGTTAATCCGAATGAAAAAAATTGTAGGAGTAAAATCGAAATAGAATTAGCAAGAGCAGCAACGAAAATCCATGGAAAAAAAAACAATATGTATTTATTAATATTAAAATAAATATTAAACAAAAGGATTGGCAAATAAAAGCGCTAACGCTACAACCAGTCCATAAATAGTTAAAGCTTCCATAAAAGCCAGACTAAGTAATAAAGTACCCCGTATTTTGTCCTCTGCTTCCGGTTGTCTCGCAATCCCTTCTACAGCTTGCCCTGCAGCTGTGCCTTGACCAACTCCAGGTCCAATAGAAGCAAGCCCGACGGCCAACCCAGCAGCGATAACAGAAGCAGCAGCAATCAGTGGATTCATGATAAGTTTCTCCTATTCCAAATAAAATAAAGAAATAGTTAATAATATAATCAACAAAAAATATATGACTTAATTATTTCATTCTTCATATTTATCTTTGTCTAGTCGAAGTGTAATTCAAAATTTCAAACTGAATAATTTTGATTGAATTATCTCAATTACTTCGATATTTACTTTTTTTGTGAATACATACAATTTGGGGTCTTATCTTACATTTCTTTTGAACCTTTCTTTTTCTTTGATTTCATTTTTCTAGTCATTTTATATTCAATTCTCAATTCCAAGAGATGGAAGGGCTCTTTTTTTTGAATCCCTACCTAAATTTAGAGTAGTAGCAGGACAAATTTAGATATATAGTCATATATAACTAATGAATATCTACTATGACATATACATGTGTTTGTTCCATACCGTAAACCAATTCGTTGTATCTTCGATTCAATCGTATTCGAGAATCATTCTTGGAAATCCCCCAGCTGTCTTATAACGATTAGATTATATATACGCCTAGTTCGACCCCCTCCCCCTTTATTTGAATTGAATCTCTATTTTTTGTTTAATTCCCTGGTAATTGTTTTCATTTTCTTTATACTTTTTGATTGTTATGAAAACTTTTCAAAATTTCTTTGGATTTGTTTATTTATGTTCCTTAAGTAGATTATCGCGAGCCAGTCGCGGTCTACAATCCTATTTTGATAACTAGTCAATGATGCCCTTCCATGGATTCACCTATATACGCCGCAGCTAAAGTAGCGAAAATAAGAGCTTGAATACCGCTTGTAAATAATCCAAGGAACATAACAGGGATAGGAACTACTAAAGGTACTAACGAAACAAGAACAACAACTACTAATTCATCCGCTAATATATTTCCGAAAAGTCGAAAACTAAGCGATAAGGGTTTTGTGAAATCTTCTAAGATGTTAATCGGTAAAAGGATTGGCGTTGGTTGGATGTATTTACCAAAATAGGCCAATCCTTTTTTTGAAATACCCGCATAGAAATAGGCTACTGACGTAAGTAAAGCTAATGCAACAGTAGTATTTATATCATTTGTGGGTGCAGCTAACTCCCCATGAGGTAATTTTATAATTTTCCAAGGCAAAAGGGCCCCTGACCAATTCGAAACAAAAATAAATAGAAACAGAGTTCCAATAAAGGGAACCCATGGACCATATTCTTCTCCAATCTGAGTTTTGCTCACGTCTCGAATGAATTCAAGGACATATTCAAAGAAATTCTGACCAGACGTGGGAATAGTTTGGGGATTTCTAACAACTAGAATGGTTGAAATTAATAAGATAGCAATTACAACCCAAGAGGTAATAAGTACTTGAGCATGCACTTGAAAATCCCCTATTTGCCAATAGAAATGTTGACCTACTTCCACAGCAGATATATCATAGAATCCGTGTAATGTGTTAATGTAACATAATAGAACATTCATATTTTTTTTTTGCCCTCTAAAATAAAAAAAGATAACTTGAAAGGGAATTATTTTGATTCAACCATTTCCTTCATTTTACTTTGATTTTCTATTTTGACTACCTACTAATCAAAAAATCTTTCTTTTTACACAATTTTGTAATGCGATAATAACCAATTCCAAAAATTTATGACCGCCGCCCAACCAAATCTAAAAATGGATTTATCTTATTATTAATCAATAATTTCGTATATAGCTAGAACGCCCCTCACAAATTGCAAAAACTAATTTGTTAAGAATGAATCGGATGGAATCTATAGCATCATCATTAGCCGGAATCGGAAAATCTCCAAGATCTGGGTCACAATTTGTATCGATTAAACAAATCGTTGGAATTCCCAAAGTGATACATTCTTGAAGAGCCGTATATTCTTCTTCCTGATCAACGATTATTACAATATCAGGTAACCCTGTCATATATTTTATACCGCCTAGATATGTTTCCAAATGAGATAAGTGTCTCTTCAACATAGCGGCATCTCTTTTTCGAAGAGAGTTAAGTTTCCCCGTCTTTTGCTCGGTTCTCAAGTCCCTAAATTTACGAAGTCTCGTTTCTGTAGTATACCAATTCGTTAACATACCTCCGAGCCATTTTTTATTAACATAATGACATCGAGCTCTTATTGCAGCCCGTGTTACTGAATCGGCTGCTTTTTTTTTGGTACCAACAATTAAAAATTTTTTTCCTTTGCTTGCTGCATCAAAAGCCAAATCACACGCTTCTGATAAAAAACGAGCAGTTTTAGTAAGATTTGTAATATGAATACCTTTACGTTTTGCCGATATAAAAGGTGCCATTCGAGGATTCCATTTCCTAGTCTCATGGCCAAAATGAACCCCAGCTTCCATCATCTCTTCAAAAGTTATGTTCCAATATCTTTTTGTCATTTATCTCCACACTTTGTTTAAAAAAAAAAAATTGAAAAAAAAAAAAGAGAGACCGAGTATCCTGAAATAGCAATAAATAATTGTTCCGATGGAACCTTCTCTTCTATAGACGATCGGCCGTTAATATAGAATCAGGCCATTCTTTGATTTCTATTTCTTATTATTTTTTATTATACTTTAATTACCAAATCAAATGACTGCATTTAAAGATTTAAGGGGATGAGTCGAATCCGCTTTTAGGAAGCATTTAATCCTATATTTCTAATCTATCACATAAATTCTTTGAAATGAGAAAAATCCAATAATTTTCTGTGATGGAACAAAAGATTTCGAATTTCTACTTCGAATAATTTTTTGTTCCGGGTAATCTTGTTATGTTGCCTTGACCGTGAACGGTGCATTATTCTTTTGAATCCGGTACCAACGGGTATCATTCCCCCTAAAACAACATTCTCTTTAAGACCTTTCAACCAATCAATACGACCCCGAAGAGCCGCTTTTGCTAAAACTCTAGCAGTTTCTTGAAAACTCGCTTCGGATATGAAACTTTGAGTATTCAGAGATGTTTTTGTTACTCCCAATAATAAAGCTCGGTAACAAATTGCTTCTTCCAAGGCACGCCCCGTTCGTTCTGCTCGCAATAATCCAATTAGTTCGCCAGGTAAAAATACATTAGACATTCCATCTTCTGAAACCAAGACTTTGGATGTTATTTGACGCACAATAATCTCGATATGTCTATTATGGATGTGTACTCCCTGGGATCGATAAACCTTTTGGATTTTATTAACCAAAGAAATACGACTTTGAGCTATAGTTAGCTCAGCACCAATCAAGAATCCCCAAGGAATGCCGATAATTTTTGTTATACACTCGTTCCAAGCATCAATTCTTTTTTCTAGATTCATGGATATTGAATCAATCGAACGTATTTCGAATATCTGTTCCACTTTTGGAAGACCTTGTGTTATATCACCGGATCTCGATTTTTCATATATGAATGTAACTAAAATATCTCCTTGAGAAAGGATCTCCCCATAATGGCCGTGAATGGTTGCTCCTGGAGTCGCCAAATAAGGATTAGCCGATCTTATTATTACAGAATCCATTTGAACTGTTATAACTTGACCCGATTTTAGTTTTAGGTGTGGTCCATTTTTCATTTGAGCTATACATATATTTTCACAAAGAAATTGTCCAAGACTTATTATTGTAAACGTTTTTTCACAAGAAAAATGATGGAGAAAAAACCAATTCAAATGGACTGGATTCAAAACGATATTACTGTATAGATCGGGTTTACAAATTTTCTCATTTTCGTCTATGAAATAATATTTCATTACTTGAAAAATTTTCGTTAATTTGTCAAGTTGCAAATTTTTAATTATTGAGATCTGATTATGAGTTATTAAATGATAAAGTGAATAAAAATTTGCAACTTGAAGGGTTATTCCTAAAGGGCCCAACGAATTCTTATTATTAATTGAAATTCTAGGATCTTTTTTTATGCCATTGTGAGATTTTATATTGTTGAATGGTCTCATTTGAAAACAATTAGATGATGACAAAATTATCCAAGATCGGCATTCTTCATTTCTATTCAACATACGAATAGTTCCGTGATTTTGGCTAAGTGATTGTTGAATTTTTTCCTTGGAATGAATAGAAAAAAATGGATTGATTCGATCCGATTTATTATCCCCAATCAATCCTAAACCAGATGGGTCATTTCTTTTTCTGATATATGACGTATTCGATTTTACTAAGTAAATTCTTAGAAAATACTCAATCAAACCATTTGTACTTACTTCAATAAAGGAAGCGTGGGCCTCCTCAATCGAAGAACTTTTTTTGCCGTCATCCCAATTGAAGACTAAACAAGTCCGAAGTAATGGAATCCTTGTGTCGGAAATTCCCCGAATGGAGTTTCCAATATAATTGACAACTTTTAGTTCCAGATTATCCTTTTCCTGTAATAGATCTTGGGGAAAAAGTTTTAAAAAATTGATACTGTCCGGTATTTCATATAAAATTACAGGTCGAACCAAAACAAAATACTTTTGAACAAAATACTTTTTTTTCTTTTTTTTGGTAGTTGGGATCCATTGGACAGAGATCCAATTTTTAATTTTTTTTGATTCCTTGGATTTTTTTTTTACCGTTCCGGATAGTATCCAGATGTCACTGTCTCTTGATATCTTATCAATCTCTCCGGGAAAATGGATATTTCCAGAAAATATGTTTAATTCTATTTTTTTTTTTTTCTTTTCTAATCGGACCAATCCGGCTACTCGACTTCTTATATTCAAAGTGATTGGTGTTCCTATTCCAACAAGACTATTATTCTGTACCATTAGGGAAGAAGATTGGGGTAAAATATGCACTTCTTCGGGAATCAAAAAAAAGGGATCTACTTGAATTTGATAGTTTGGCTTGAATTCTTTGATTCCTAGATACTCAATGAAATCTTTTTTTTTTAAAATGGAATGAATTCCTATAGTTCTATATTTAGTAATTCCTGAACTATATCTTCTGGATTGAGGATCATCGAAATAAGCAAAAATACTATTTCTATGAAAAATACCATTGATAGGTATTTCAATGGAGACACCAGAAGGGGACACTAGTTCGTTCTTTCGTTCTTGAATCGATTGGAATGGAAATGGAATAAGAAATCGATTTCTTCGCCTTTTCGCCAAGAAATAAAAAGTATCGTGAAAAATAGGGGGATACATTAAATAAGAATGATCCATAGATATGATTTGATCAAATATTGAATAATCGCTAATCCCCTTTTCTTTTGTACCGAAAGTATTGAAACGAAATAATTTATGTTTTACTTCATCATTCCTTTCTAAAAGATTTGAAATATTTGTTTTTCCATTCGAAAGTGAATCTATGGTAATTTGATCTTGATCCTTGCGAAGTAAAAAATGGATTGTATTAGACCTGCACGACTTTCCTGACAATATCCATAAATGACTTGTTTTTGGTAAGATATGTACATTACTATACATAAATTGTGATGCATGGTACACATCGGTACTCCAATGCATTTCCCCTTCTGAGTCAGAATAAATATGTTTTCGAACCCTCTCTTTCAAATTAAAAGTATATGTTCCCGCGCGGATCTCCGCAATAAGTTGTTCTGATTTTACATATTGATCATTTTGAACTAATAGAAAACTTTTTGGTGGAATAATGACGTTATGTATAATATCGTCACTTTCAATAGTTACATATAAGTCTATATTACATATAAAAGCAGGATATCCATGACGTGTACGTGTAGGGTGAACTAAATCCTCATTCAATTTGATCTTTCCATTCGAGGGGGCTCGCACATATTCAGCAGTACCCCCTGTGAATACGCCACCAGTATGAAAAGTTCTTAATGTTAGTTGAGTTCCCGGTTCTCCAATAGATTGACCAGCAATAATACCTACAGCTTCTCCCAATTCTACCAGGTCCCCATGAATAGTACTCCGCCCATAACACAATCGGCAGATCCAAGACGTATTCCTACAGGTAAAGGGGGTTCGAATAAATATTGGTTGTGTTTGAAAAGTTATGAATCGATTGATAAATCCAATTCCAATATCTTGATTTCTAACGACAATGCACCGTGAACCTATATATATATTGTCTGCTACTACACGACCAATTAATGTTTGTATCAAAATGCTTTCTGGCATCATTCCATTTCGGGTGTTTACAGAACTCCCACGGATGGTACCGCAATCTGTTCGCCGTACAACAATGTGTTGAACCACTTCAACAAGTCGACGTGTAAGATATCCAGCATCTGATGTTCGTACAGCAGTATCTACAACCCCTTTACGGGCTCCGTAGCAAGAAATTATATATTCTGTTAAAGACAGTCCTTCACGTAAATTGCTTTGAATGGGTAAATCAATCATTTGTCCTTGTGGATCTGACATTAATCCTCTCATTCCGACTAATTGGTGTACTTGAGATGCATTTCCTCTAGCTCCTGAAAAAGACA